GAGTGATATATGTTATAGTTGTATATGTAAATCCTAGATGTGAAAATAGAATAGTAAATAGAATAATAATATGAATATGCGGAATTTATCAATCAACAAAAAGGTATAAATAATTGGATTTATTTTTTTATTCAAAGAATAAATAAGTGTAAATAGAAATGATGAAATAAGAAACAACGGCCAATGTCATAAAAATGATGAATCATAAATAGAGTTTAGGTTCGAATTCCATAGATAATATGAATGGGATTGTCTATAATGATAGAGAAATACAACAGCTTCGCATATATAATTCTGAATTCTTATTCATCTACTTTGATATATATTATATTAATAATATATTTATATTTATTTTTTAAAATTGGTTGGTTAAGTTTGAAAATGCACTCATTGAATGAGTAAACAATTGAATTGGATTCGGTTGGATAGTACCAACGAAATCGAGTACTAATTCCCATTTCTTATTGAATTAACCGATCTACTTGCTATCGGACATTTTTTTATTTTTGTTTGCAAAAAAAATTTCGACATATAATACTTTATTATTATGAGAATCAATCCTACTACTTCTACTTCGGGTCCTGGGGTTTCCGCTCTTGAAGAAAAAAACCTGGGGCGTATTGCTCAAATCATTGGTCCGGTACTGGATGTATCCTTTCCACCGGGCAAGATGCCTAATATTTACAACGCTTTGGTAGTTAAAGGTCAAGATACGGTTGGCCAGCAAATTAATGTAACTTGCGAGGTACAGCAATTATTAGGAAATAATCGAGTTAGAGCTGTAGCTATGAGTGCTACAGATGGTCTGATGAGAGGAATGGAAGTGATTGATACAGGAGCTCCTCTAAGTGTTCCAGTTGGTGGGGCGACTCTCGGACGAATTTTCAACGTTCTTGGAGAGCCTGTTGATAATTTGGGTCCTGTAGATACTCGCACAACATCTCCTATTCATAGATCTGCGCCTGCCTTTATACAGTTAGATACAAAATTATCTATTTTTGAAACGGGGATTAAAGTAGTGGATCTTTTAGCTCCTTATCGTCGTGGAGGAAAAATCGGGCTATTCGGGGGGGCCGGAGTGGGTAAAACCGTACTCATCATGGAATTGATCAACAACATTGCAAAAGCTCATGGAGGTGTATCCGTATTTGGCGGAGTGGGCGAACGCACTCGTGAAGGAAATGATCTTTACATGGAAATGAAAGAATCTGGGGTGATTAATGAACAAAATATTGCGGAATCAAAAGTCGCTCTAGTCTATGGTCAGATGAATGAACCGCCGGGGGCTCGTATGAGAGTTGGCTTGACTGCCCTAACCATGGCGGAATATTTCCGGGATGTTAATGAACAGGACGTACTTCTATTTATCGACAATATTTTTCGTTTCGTCCAAGCAGGATCCGAAGTATCCGCTTTATTAGGAAGAATGCCTTCCGCTGTAGGTTATCAACCCACTCTTAGTACAGAAATGGGTACTTTGCAAGAAAGAATTACTTCTACCAAAGAGGGATCCATAACTTCTATTCAAGCCGTTTATGTACCTGCGGACGATTTGACGGACCCCGCTCCTGCCACAACATTTGCGCATTTAGATGCTACTACCGTACTATCAAGAGGACTCGCTGCAAAAGGTATCTATCCAGCAGTAGATCCTTTAGATTCAACATCAACTATGCTCCAACCTAGAATTGTTGGTGAGGAACATTATGAAACTGCGCAAAAAGTTAAGCAAACTTCACAACGTTACAAAGAACTTCAGGACATTATAGCTATCCTTGGGTTGGACGAATTGTCCGAAGAGGATCGTTTAACCGTAGCAAGAGCACGAAAAATTGAGCGTTTCTTATCACAACCCTTCTTCGTAGCAGAAGTTTTTACCGGTTCTCCAGGAAAATATGTTGGTCTAACAGAAACAATTAGGGGTTTTCAACTGATCCTTTCCGGGGAATTAGATGGTCTTCCGGAACAGGCCTTTTATTTGGTAGGTAATATCGATGAAGCTACCGCGAAGGCTATGAACTTAGATGTGGAGAGCAAATTGAAGAAATGACCTTAAATCTATGTGTACTGACCCCTAATCGAATTGTTTGGGATTCGGAAGTGCAAGAAATCATTTTATCGACTAATAGCGGCCAAATTGGTGTATTACCAAATCACGCACCTATTGCCACGGCTGTAGATATAGGAATTTTGAGAATACGTCTTAACGACCAATGGTTAACAATAGCTCTGATGGGCGGTTTCGCTAGAATAGGCAATAATGAAATAACCATTTTAGTAAATGATGCAGAGAGGGGCAGTGACATTGATCCGCAAGAAGCTCAACAAACTCTTGAAATAGCTGAAGCTAATTTAAGTAGCGCTGAAGGCAAGAGACAAACAATTGAGGCAAATTTAGCTCTCCGACGAGCTAGGACGCGAGTCGAGGCTATCAATACAATTTTATAACTAGTTGTTGGTGCGTCCGAATAGAATATAGAAGAATAAAGAAAAATCAATTTTGATTATACACCATATTCTATATGGATTCTACCGATTGAATCCAATCAAGTGTAATCAGATTTTGGTGCAACAAGAAACAACTCAAAAAATAGAAAAAATAAGAAGTAGTAGGGTATGGAAAAGATACAAAATAAATCACAAAAAGAAGGTGGGTAGAAATACTTATTAGATACCATTGGCTGTGCGGTATCTAATAAGTTCTACCTACTATTGGATTTGAACCAATGACTCCTGCCGTATGAAAGCAATACTCTAACCGCTGGGTTAAGTAGGTCATTTATTATCATAAAGAAAAAAAAAAAGGAACCCGTCACATTGATAGATTATAGATGGAATCTTATTTCTAAGCAATACCCTTGACAGGAAACAGATCAGAGAGCTATCATGTCAGATTATGCAATACTCACCTTGACAAGAATTTATATAATGATAAAATATTTATCACAAACACAAGGGCCATAGCTCAGTTGGTAGAGCACCTCGTTTACACGCGCGCCAATGTTTTTTCAGAGGAGTCCATCATGTAATCAACAGAATTTATCTTAGTAAAAAGTCGACGTCTTACTCCATTGATTCGAAGGAACAAGAGAACAATAGCCTGACAAATGGTTGGTTGGTCCAATTGAGGTCCCAATTTAGGCGCCAAGAAATAGAACCCATCATTGATTTGATAATTGATAAGGTGAATATTCAGTCCATTCAATGCTAGGCATAATGAGTATAAGTACCTCAAAAAAATCTCTTTTTGTCCTATGAACTTGAAGGTGTATGAAGTTTCATATTTGATGCTTTGGGCAGAGCGATAGAGACTCCATTTAACTTAGGTTGATATAGGCCGAAGGCAGACCTACGTCAAGATAACTCTTTTTTGAAACACTTTGGTATTGCTACTGAATCAAAATAAAGAGTCAGAGCACGCGGAGCCATCTCGTTATCTTTCTGTTAAGAAAAAGGATGGCGGACTCGCTGATATTTATATCAGTTGATGAAAGAGCCCAATGCAAAAAAAAATGCCCGTTGGGTCTTTGAAACAGTTCGAATCATTTTGATAATAATAAGTTTGATCTGTTTTACCGAGAAGGTCTACGGTTCGAGTCCGTATAGCCCTAATTTTTCATTAATGTAAATTTCCAATTCAAAAATCGTAATTCGATATATCATATATATCATAAAGTAATAAATAGAATCGAGTAATCGAAAAATACAAATTTTAGGAGGTTTCAATGAAGTATCCTCCTAAATTTACTAGACGATTTCGTATCGTTATAGTAATGAATGTCATTTTTCTTAAATTGAAAAAAAAAAGAAATCTATTAGAAAAATTTATTTTTATTTCTTTTTTTTTGTTATATCAGCTTAGTGTTTGGATTCTCACCGAAGGTTTTGGCCGCGGGGAGCCACAATCCAGGACTAAGCCTTGGTTCCCCCTAGCCCGGATCGAACCCCTTGAAGATCGGCTCGCTCAAAAGAGCATCCGAGAAGAACGAGAGGAATTGTCAAAAGACATGAAACGGATGGCGATGAGGGTCCAACACAGCAGGATACAGATGGTGCGTGTATGCGCGAATAGGAGAATAAACTATCTCCCATTCCATTCATTCGTCAAATTAGAACCGAATTTCTAATTTTTGTTTAGATTCTATGTAGATCAAGAACTACATGAGTTGCTTAACTTACTACGTGAGTTTGATTATAATTGTCAGTCATGGATAGATTCTCTATTTTATAGAGACATAGAATTTCCTCAGCTCTACGAGGTGGAGAGTACCGTCGCCAAGATGCCCGGAAATCAAGCCCAAACGATTTTGGGAGAGCCCGTTGAAACGCTTACTTCTTTATCAACCCAGCAATGAGCAAACTTAGCCAAAAAAGCAGGTTATTCAATAATTAATTCAATTATAAATAAAATATTTGATCATCGAAAAACTGAAAGGCATTTACCCAACCGACGGTTGGGTAAATGAACGAGGAGTCCGCGAAAAAGCCTTTTCAAAAAATATCAAAAATTCCATCCATAAAATGGAAGTTCCAACAACAACAACAACAAATCCCCATTCTCTTACCGGGGTCAACCAAGGGAATTTCCCCAGTTTTCCACAATTGGAAAATAGAGCAAATTCGAATCTTTAAAATTCGATCCAAAAAGGTAAGTGACCATTAATTGTTCTTATTTTATTTGATACATTTCGGTGAGTAATGTTCGTGAATTAGGTGAAGGAAGGTACGGAAAGAGAGGGATTCGAACCCTCGGTAAACAAAAGCCTACATAGCAGTTCCAATGCTACGCCTTGAACCACTCGGCCATCTCTCCTAAAGAATCTTATGATTATGACCTAGAAAACGAGTAAATAGCGAGTCATTCATAGTATTGCAGTCTTCATCTTATTGCAGTATAGGTATGCCTGATCAATTATAAAAACAATAGAAAAAAAAATAGAAAACGTTTCATCAAAGAAAGATCTTCCTTCGGGGTTCGATGGATAAAAAATCTTTTTTTATTGTTAAAAGAAAAGACATTACATTAAAAACAAAAGATATATATCTTTTGTTTTATCAATAAGTAGCCTTTGTTATGGTTATAATATTTATACCGAACCAAATTAAACCAAGGAATTGGAACGAATCGAATCGTCTGATGGATTCATATTTTATACTATGATTCCAGTTAGACAGTGTTTATATTTATAAAATGATTCCATAGGAATTCAAAAATAGCTTTCTTTCCAGTTTCAGAACTACTTACTTTTACCTCATGGATCTATTATAAATTCTGGAATCATACCCGGTTTTAATTTTGATTGTATAGTGTATAGACGCTATGCACACAAAATAGTTATTCTATTTTTTATCATATCATAAAATCATAATTAGATTATTCGATTATTTGATTCTTTTTCCTCTTTGGATCATAATCCAATCAAAACTAACTCCTCCAGGTATCCTAATTTGTAGGAAAAATTCCTTGATTCTTCCACTTAGATGAAATAGAACTAGTTCTGTTCATTGGTATACTACTCCATTGGTTTGGCTGACATCCAATCGGATTGAAACCTTTCCTCCTATTGATTCCTGTGAAAAAGGAACAATTTGAGTGGAAGGGAAGGCCCACATCTTTTTTTAGAATGAGTCTGTTTTTATGTTATTTCGTACTGTAAATTCCCTTTTTGTGGGATTCTTTTCCCCCGAGAGGTAATGCGAAGAATTATCGAATGGATTGTTAACTATGCCTAGATCGCGGATAAATGGAAATTTTATTGATAAGACCTTTTCAATTGTAGCCAATATCTTATTACGAATAATTCCGACAACTTCAGGAGAAAAAGAAGCATTTACCTATTACAGAGATGGTGCGATTTGATTTTTTGATTGATTTTTTGAATTTCTTTATCATTTTCAGTTTTACGAGAAAGCCATATGATTCATTCGGGATAGAAAGAAAACTATTATTGAAATAAACCTACGCTTGTTGAAGGTGAAGTTTGAAAATGGAACAACCCCTTCTGTCGTGTATCCTCGATTGATGCAGCCTCAGACGCTTTCATTTTGATTCGAGTCTTAAGCGAAAGGTTACACCTATGGGTTCTGTATTCCAGGTCAATCCCACTCTACTAGTACCAATGGGCGGCATAGGGGAAGAAGCGCTACACCTAGGAATCAACAACACAAAAACTTTGTTATAAATTATCCCCTTTCCTTATCGGGATCGGGACTACCAAGAATGGTTGGGACAACAAACATCCATCTCGTTCGTACTTTGGATACCCGTATAACCATCGAAGACCGTTGAAGTGACTAATTCCTGAAAATAGGGGGCGTTGAGGACAAAAAAATTGTTGGAGTTACCTTTTCTATATAGCACCAACGCCCTTGGTGTTAAGAAAATACCTCTTGCAGTAGGGTTGGCTAGAGATTTCTTGTAAAAACGCTAGCCCCTCTCAGTTTATAATGAGAATATTTCATTTTGATTTCATGGATTATTATCATTATGCACAGAAGGGAGGAGCCGTATGAGGTGAAAATCTCATGTACGGTTCTGGAACGGGGATTCTTTGAATAGAATGAACGACCGTAACGGATGTCAGCCCAATCCGAAGGAAATTATGCGGAAGCTTTACAAAATTATTACGAAGCTACGCGACTAGAAATTGATCCCTATGATCGAAGTTATATACTCTATAACATAGGCCTTATCCACACAAGCAACGGAGAACATACGAAAGCTTTGGAATATTATTTCCGAGCACTCGAACGAAATCCATTCTTACCGCAAGCTTTTAATAATATGGCCGTGATCTGTCATTACGTGCGACTATCTCCACTATAGAAAAGAGGAAAAAAGAGAAAATAGGCTAGTAAAACTAAATACTACAAATAAAAAATCAAATGGGCTTTCTACATAAGTATCGTACAAAACAACGATTTTTATTAGCTGTAGAAAAAAAAGAGACTTCATATAAGCCGAAATATGAAGAAATAGATATGCCCATTTTTTTCTATGGATAAAGGATCCAATTGTTAGAGGAAGCACCGTAAAGATCAATTTGCGAGGTTTTGGGCCGATACAATAAGAACTGCTTACTTATGTCATGATATGAGATAAAAGTTAGGAATCAACTTATGTGATAGAGTCGATCCACTAAGGTATTAAGCAGCGGTGTAGCATCAAATCCCAAAGATAGTAAGCCCTTTCTTAATGGAGGAAAGTCTTTTTCAAAGATTCTATATGAATTTCTATATGAAACCGAGATAGTTACCTTTCAGAAAATTATACCGATAGCGGAGGATGTCTATGTTTCATTCTTCTGAAGGTGGGAGAAAAGATAAAACTGATTAGTAATAAAAATTCAAGTTTGAAACTCATGTAAATTAATTAATCTCTTCTGGTTAAGCCGATAAAAAATGGGATAGATTTACGAAAAATCTTATTCATTTCGATGGATTGGATTAGGACGGGACACAAAAAAAAATAATGAATTGCCGAGCCGTATGAGGTAGGAA